CTCGTTATTTGGGACCCTATTGATCTCTTTAGGCTTCTATTGAATCGAAAAATAGGTTTAATTGTCCATCTTTTTGATATATATAATCAATAAATATAAGGCATCCTCCGGATAATTCAAATCGAAGCAATTGGATGTCCGACTCGGGCCTATATGACCGATCAATAGAAATACTCCAACACTCTACCTTTATCATATATTCCATACATCACACTAGATAGATATCATATTCATGGAATACGAATCACTTTCAAGATGCCTTGGTGGTGAAATGGTAGACACGCGAGACTCAAAATCTCGTGCTAAAAAGCGTGGAGGTTCGAGTCCTCTTCAAGGCATAATATTGAGAATGCTCATTGAATTCCAAGATCTCGGATCGAATCGGTATATCAATAGCGATCCGAGATCTTGGAATTAGAATAAGTTCGGCAGCGGATCACGAAATCTTGGTAATCTTCTCTATCTAATGAAGGGGGAGGCCGCTTACATGAATCCAATTTTCATTTCATCCGGGAAAAGCCATCTTTTTCTCAACAATGTCTTTGTCATTTGATCCAATAGTGTTCGATTAGATAGGAACAGATTTGATAAATACTGATAACTCTCGGATAGAGTATTAGAACGGAAAGAGCCATTCGATAATGAACTCTTGGTTCTAAGCCATCTCTGGCGATTAATCAACAATTCAAAGTGCTTTTCTTGCGTATTCTTGATAAACCAGCGTTTATATATAGATGTAGGAGTAGCCTTTTGGGAAGTAAGAAGCCCTTTTGACATCTCTTCATCTGCAAAGAATTCTCGATGTGAAAACACAGATACAAAGGGCTGATCTTTGGATAGGAAAAAGAGTGGATCTGCAGGGTCCCAAATGAATTGACTTATTCGAAAAAAGCCCTGTTCTTTGGAAGATCTATCTCGTGTCTGGTACTGCATGGTTCCACTCTGCAAGAACTCCGAATCATTCTCTTCATCATAAATGATCCGCTTGCCCCGCAATGACCCGGCCCAATAAGGAAATCCCAATTCATTGGGCCTTTCGATACAATCAAATAGAAAGCTCCGGGGGTTCCATATTCTAGGAGCCCAAACTATGGGATTGAATAAAACCTCCTCTATCTGTTGCGGATCGAGGGCTCCCTCCCCTTTTTCCAATTCCGATTGGTAGATAAATCGATGATCAAGGATAGAACAGGATCCATTTTGGATCATATCTAAGGGATTCCTTAGTTCGGGTCGAAGAAACAATGTCACTCGATCATTATCAAACTGACTGCAATCTTTTTCTGTCCGTGAGGATCCCACCAGAGCGCCTTC